TCCATGAAAGGAAGATTAATGATTCATATAAATCACTTAGTGGAAAATGTCCTGAATAAACCCAACGAGTAACTAATAATCCTGTTATACAGGAAAAAGTCATTATCATCCCCTTTTCGGATGAATCATATAGTTTTACGATTTCATCGACTAAAAAAGTTATGAAATGAATTGTAATTACAATTGAAACAATCGAAAAAGAAATATGAGTTAATATATGCTCTAAAGTTGAAAATATCATAAATTTTTTTAAGGAGTCCCATAATTATAAAAAGGAAATCGGAAATTGAATTCATTATAGGATCTATTTACTTTTTTTAGGAGATGACATGCCGCCACTCGGACTCGAACCGAGATGCTCTAGCACTGCTTCCTAAGAGCAGCGTGTCTACCAATTTCACCATAGCGGCTTGTCTTGAATTCATAATACCCTATGAATAAGCAATCGTCTAGATTTAAGAATTAAATTGTTGCAATATTTTTTAGGAAAGATTCAAATTGATGAATAAAAATTCGTTCAAAGTTCAAATAGGTATTTGAAGGTTCATTATTTGAATTTAGGGTTTTAGTTTTAGTGTGTATTTTAGACTCTCCTCGACTTGAACTCTTGGAAAACTAGATAGTCCAACTATGAATTAAGGGATAGAACCCCCCCCCAAAAAAAACATTTTTGTTTTGTTTTAATGAACTGTTTTTGATTTATTTGATTTCAAACATCGAAACCAAAAAATCCATTTTATCAATGAACAAAAAAATTTTGGATCAGTAAAAATTGACACATATTTATCCAAAAAAACTTGTTAAGTGTTTTTGAGTGGATTGATGGCAATAAATATATGGGAGTCTATATAGGAATTCATAGAAAATCCAAAAAGAAGAAAGTTGCACAAAAAGGTTTAGAATTTTAATCAATTAGTTTCAATGATTTTGATTTTTGACTCGCCTTTCTATAGAGAAAACGTGGATCTAGAGAAAAAAGTTATATTATTGCTTATATTATTGTAAGAAACAGGCTGATGGGGAAAATAATACTCCCCACCTTGGAAATGAGAAAATATACTAAAAAGACAATTACGTATCTTATGTTTTTTTGTCAAAAAAAAGGATTCTTTTTTTTTTTTGAATTCAGTACGGTAAAGAGAAAAATCCTTATTCTAATTCTAAGAGCGAAACAAATTCCATTTCCTATTGATTAACTCAACAGGGAATGGAAAGCGGGAATTTTATTTTCGAAATGAAATGAGTCAATTTTTGAGTCAAGCCGATTCAGATTATTGTAACATGTTATGTTTTATTACTTATTTTATTTGTTTGTTGCACAAAAAAACTTTTGGAATTCCCGGTAGAAATAGATTTCCCTAAGGAAAACGCTTTTAACGCTGCCCAATACCCCTTCCTTTTCCAAAAATTTTTACGAATACGCTTTTTTGATGCAGAAGTACGTTTTTTTGGAACTGCCATTTAAATAAAAATTAAGAGATTACTCATTGGTATAGCTGGATGTGAAAGACATCTATTGTTCAAAAGAAATTTGCGCTTTGCCAATTCATTATGTATTTCTTTTCTAGAGAATATTTTTGATTCTAAAATCAAAAAGAATACATAAGATGCGTGAAAGATATGGGAAAATTGCATAAACTATTTTTATTACTAAAAAAAAAAAGAATATTCTTTTTTTTTTTTTAGTAACTTGTCAAATTCGCGAAAAATATGCCTAATTTAACTTGAATTTGAAAGTTCGAAGGAGACTAGTAATTAATCTGCTTTTTTCATATGATTTGACCAATTGTAACTTCTTGATTTGAATATTTGAAGTATTTAGCAGAAACTTATAAAGAATAAGTATAAAAAGAAATAAAAATTCAAAAATTCTATTTCTATTTAAGTTAGTGCATATCTTTATTTTTTTATTGACTCCTTTCAAATCAAAAAGAGGTAAGATCCGGTGAATCGGAAACAATTAATATTAATTAAGAATTAAAAAACTTTTTTTATGGAACAGACATATCAATATGCGTGGATCATACCTTTCCTTCCACTTCCAGTTCCTATGTTAATAGGAGTGGGACTTCTTCTTTTTCCGACAGCAACAAAAAATCTCCGTCGTATGTGGGCTTTTTCGAGTATTTTATTGTTAAGTATAATCATGATTTTTTCAACTAATCTGTCTATTCAGCAAATAAAAAGCAGTTCTATCTATCAATATGTATGGTCTTGGACCCTCGATAATGATTTTTCTTTAGAATTTGGCTACTTGATCGATCCACTTACTTCTATTATGTCAATGTTAATCACTACTGTTGGAATTATGGTTCTTATTTATAGTGATAATTATATGGCTCACGATCAAGGATACTTGAGATTTTTTGCTTATATGAGTTTTTTCAGTACTTCGATGTTGGGATTAGTTACTAGTTCGAATTTGATACAAATTTATATTTTTTGGGAATTGGTTGGAATGTGTTCCTATCTATTAATAGGGTTTTGGTTCACACGAACT